AATGCGATGCTCTAACCTCTGAGCTAAGCGGGCTCACATAACACAAATTGTGTATGCATATGAATTCTTTCATAAACTACGGGTATATTACTTATTAATTGTTTATTTATATTTATTAGCTCTTCATTTCATAACATAGTTTTCATCTCTAAAAATTCAAATAAATATAAGAGAGAAAGAAATATTTATAATATATATATTAAATAATAAATCAAATATTTACATCTAACACATAATTCTTATTTATTATATCTCTTCTATTTTATGATCTATTATTTAATAATCAATTTTTTCTATAATATATTATTATATATTATATTAATTAAATTAATAATTAAGAATTCTAGAACTAGAATACCTTCTATTTTAAATATGTATAAATATAATCTAAAAATAATAGATATGTAAAATACTATTTCAAATACAAATATTTATTTCAATCTTTGAAATAATGACTAATATTAGTCATAGTAGATTAGATTTCAAATTGAAAAGAATATTATAATATTCTTATTCTAATGAATAATGAGATTACAGGACAAAGTAATTTATATTAAAATATTAAATAATATATATTTATATAATATTATAATTTAATTAATATTTTAATAAAATAAATAATATAATTAATATAATGTTATAGAATAGAATTCTACATTAGAATTCTAAAAAATTGGATGGATTATCAAAAGAAATTAATTTGAAATATATAAATAAGTAATTAGAAATTCGATATTTCTATCGAATTCGAAATTAATATTAATAAATGGATTTTTGCTTTTAGTTTTTATATTAGATTAGAATTATTATTATAGGGTCGGTATCTGTCCGCTCTAAGGAAAAAAGAATCGAACGTTCGAGTATTCCAAATTCTATCAAAAAATGATAGAAGGGGGGAGATAAAAAAGAGATAGATATGTGGTATATATCTATCTATATTGAATTGCGAATACAGAGATAATAGAATCATTTATGATTCGACCAAATAAAATATGGCTATCCAATATAGATGAAAGAAAATCAATTAAACAATGATAGAAGGAAACTTTTTTTTTTTCAAAATGGGAATAGGTATTACATTCTCATAATACAAATGAAAAAACATCCTAATGAGATCCCAATCTCAAAGAAAAAAAGGGGGGATATGGCGAAATAGGTAGACGCTACGGACTTAATTGGATTGAGCCTTGGTATGGAAACTTACCAAGTGAAAACTTTCAAATTCAGAGAAACCCTGGAATTCACAATGGGCAATCCTGAGCCAAATCCTGCTTTCCGAAAACAAAAAAATAAAAGTTCAGAAAGTTAAAATTGGATAGGTGCAGAGACTCAATGGAAGCTGTTCTAACAAATGGAGTTGACAACATTAACATTTCCTTTCGCAGTAGGAAATGAATCCTTCTATAAAAATTCCAGAAAGGATCAAGGATAAACATATATATGTTTATATATATTTACTGAAATACTATTTCAGTTGATTAATGAAAATTACAAACTTATTTTTGGAAATATTTCGATTCGATTTCGATCACAAAAGATGTGAATCAAATGAATTCCAACTTGAAGAAAAAATGTAATATTCATTGATCAAATCAGTCACTCCAACATAGTCTGATGGATCTTTTGAAGAAATGATTAATCAGACGAGAATAAAGATAGAGTCCCATTCTACATGTCAATACCGACACCAATGAAATTTTTAGTAAGAGGAAAATCCGTCGACTTTAGAAATCGTGAGGGTTCAAGTCCCTCTATCCCCAAAAGCCCCTATTATTCGCTAATTTTTTATCCTATATCCTCTTTTTTTTTTTAGTTGACATAGACTCAACTAATTTCTTAAAATGAGGATAGTGCCTCAAGAATGGTCGGGATAGCTCAGCCGGTAGAGCAGAGGACTGAAAATCCTCGTGTCACCAGTTCAAATCTGGTTCCCGGCGATTCATTTGTATGAGTATCTATTCCCATATTCATTTTAATGAATTTTGGGAATAGATATAATATATATTTCTTAGTGGTCTTGATTATCATACATAATTTATCTAGGTGTCCACAGATATTCTCTTTCTAGATGAAGAAAGAATAGATGTATATTCTAGGTATATAAAGTATGTAAATGAATTATTCGATTTTGTTTCGCTTTTTTCTGCGCTCTAAAAAGAATGTTAATATTTCAACAATATTCAAATGGTTTAATTTGTTGGTTGAAAGACCAAAAAGTTGAATCTAGGCGAATTCAGAGGTTGGGAATAGTAAAAATTCATCTCAGATATATTACAAAAAAATCCGGTCCGTTTTTTTGTATTTTTTTTTGGTATTTCTATATTCTTCATTTCTTTGATCGTACTTTTTATTTTGCGGAGCCGGATATATAATTGATGTTGATATGTATCTTACATAGTTAATGATGCAGACCTTTTTCAGTTCATCCTATTGGCTCATACGAAATAAGTATCATTCAAAATTGAGATTCTCAATGAATAGTATTGTATTTATAAATTTT